ACAACAAGATGTTATTTGTAACAAGTAGTTTTGTTGGTTGGTTAATTGGTCACATTTTATTCATGAAATGGGTTGGATTGGTATTATTCTGGATACGGCAAAATCATTCTAATAAGTACCTTGTGTCAGAATTGAGAAATTCTATGGCTCGAATCTTTAGTATTCTCTTATTTATCACCTGTGTCTACTATTTAGGCAGAATGCCGTCGCCTATTTTCACTAAGAAACTGAAAGAAAAGGAAGAAGGGGGAGAAAGAAAGGAAGAAAGCGATGTAGAAACAACTTACGAAACGAAAAAGACTAAAAAAGATAGCCCAGTTTACGAAGATTCTTATCTTGATGGGTATCAAGATAATTGGGAATTGGGAAAACTTAAAGAAGAAAAAAGGGAAATTTCTTTAAAGAAAATGGAAGAGCCCCTTGTTACTTTTCTTTTCGATGATAAACGATGGAATCGCCCATTTCGATATATAAAAAATGATCAATTAGAAAATGCTGTACGAAATGAAATGTCACAATATTTTTTTTATACATGTCCAAGTGATGGAAAACAAATAATATCTTTTACATATCCCCCCAGTTTATCAACTTTTTCAGAAATGATAGAACGGAAAATTTCTTTGTACACGAAAGAAAAACTATATCACGGGAATCTCTATAACTATTGGGTTTTTGCCAATGAACAAAAAAAGTACAACTTGAACAACGAATTGATCAGTCGAATCCAAATTCTAGAAAAAGAAAAGGTTTTTCTAGATATGGTAGAAAAAAGGACCAGATTATGCGATGATGAGAATGAACAAGAATACTTACCAAAAATGTATGATCCTTTTTTGAATGGACCATATCGAGGAACAATAAAAAAATTCGATTTACGTGAAATCATTCATGATTTCATCACTTCGACAGAAACATTTGATTCCATAGAAATGTTCTGGATAAATAAGATTCATGATCTATTTCCTAAGCATTCTCGAGAATTTGAACATCAAAAGAATCCATTTCGCGGGGAATCCTTTTTGAATTCTAATTTTTTTATTGATAATTACTTAACCTCAATTGATGAATTATCTTTTGAATACGAACAAGAAATTGATTCAGAAAAGAAAGAAAAATCTTTGCAATTTGGATTCGATGAAATTACAACTGATCCAAACGATCAAACAACACTAAAAGAAAAATCCATTGAAATGGAAGAAATCAGTAAAAATGTTTCTCGATGGTCATACAAATTGATTGATGTTTCGGAAGAAGAAGAAGAAGAAGAAGAGGAAGAAGAAAATGAAGAGGGATCGATGGGAAAAACGGACATTCGTTCAAGAAAAGGCAAACGAGTGGTAATTTATACTGATGATCAGAGTGATAATCCTAGCACTAATACTAATGATACTAGTACTAGTGAAGAAGAAGAAGAAGAAGCTTTGATACGTTACTCACACCAATCAGACTTTCATCGTGGTCTAATCAAAGGATCCATGCGTGCGCAAAGACGTAAAATAGTTATTTGGGAAATGTTTCAAGCAAATGTGCATTCTCCACTTTTTTTGGATCGAATAGACAAAACGGTTTTTCTTTCTTCTTTTGTTTTCTCTAATATGATGAATCGCATTTTTAGGAATTGGGTAGGGGAAAATCCAGAATTTCAAATTGCTGATTTTGAAGAGAAAAATACAAAAAAAGGGGAAAAAACAAACAAAGAGAAAGAAGAAAAAAATAAACGAATAGCAATATCCGAAACCTGGGATACTTTTATATTTACTCAAATAATCAGAGGTTCAATGTTAGTAACCCAATCCTTTCTTAGAAAATATATTATATTACCTTCATTGATAATAGCTAAAAATGTAGGCCGCATGCTATTATTCCAATTCCCCGAGTGGTACGAAGATTTGAAGGAATGGAATAGAGAAGTACATATTTTTTGCACCTATAATGGCGTTCAATTATCAGAAACGGAATTTCCCCAAAATTGGTTAACAGACGGTATTCAGATAAAGATTCTATTTCCCTTCTGTCTGAAACCTTGGCAAGGAGCTAAGGTATACTCTCATCATAGAGATAAAATGCGGAAAAAAACACAAAAGGACGATTTTTGTTTTTTAACAGTTTTGGGAAAGGAGGCAGACCTACCCTTTGGTTCTGCCCGAAAACGACCCTCTTTTTTTGAACCTATTTCTAAAGAAATTGAAAAAAAAAAAAGAGAAGTCAAAATGAAATTGTTTGGAGTTCTAAGAGTTTTCAAAGAAATAATAAAATGGTTTCTAAAAGTTTCAAAAGAAAAAACAATATGGGTCATGAAACTAGTTATAAACCTAATAATGAAGGAATTTGAAAATGTAATAAACTCCATTTTTTTATTTAACCGGGGGGGGAGATATGAATTAAATGAAAACATAAAAGATTCAAAAATGAATGATAAGATCATCCACGAATCGACCATTCAAATTCGATTTACGAATTTAGAAAATTATTCATTCATAGAAACAAAAATGATGGATCTTGCTAATAAGACAATCACAATTAGGACTCAAATTGAAGGAATCACAAAAGACAAAAAAAGAAAAATTCTAACTTGTGATAATAGATCGGAATCGCAGAAGGCTGTTTGGCAAATATTTAAAAGACAAAATATACGATTAATACGTAAATCACATTATTTTATGAAATCCTTCATTGAAAAAGTATACATAGGTATCTTACTATATACCATTAAGATTCCCAAGATTAATGCCCAAGTTTTATTTGAATTAAGAAAAATGATCAATCAATCCATTTCTAATGATGAAACAAATCAGGAAAGAATTGAGAAAAAAAATCAAAATACAATCAACTTTATTTCGACTATCAAAAAGTTTTTTTATAATAAAAATATTAGTCATAATGATAAAAGTATTTATTGTGACTTATCTTCGTTGTCTCAAGCATATGTATTTTACAAATTATCACAAACAAAATTACTTAACAAGTATCACTTAAAATCTGTGTTTCAGTATCACGACACCTATCCTTTTCTTAGGGATAGAATCAAAGATTATTGTATGATCCAGGGAATATTGGATTCCAAACTAAGGCATAAGAAAATTAAGACTAAGGAGAATAAATGGAAAAATTGGTTAGGGGCGCATTTTCAATACAATTTCTCTCATACCAAGTGGTCCCCGTTAGTCCCGGAAAAATGGCGAAATAGGATCAACCGACGTCGTACGCTTCAAAAAAAATACTCAATGAAATTGGATTTATATAAAAAAGAAAAAACCCAATTAAATTCTTATGTAAAAAAAAATTCCTATACAGTAAATTCATTGATGAGTCAAAAAGAAAAATGGAAAAAACACTACGGATATGATCTTTTATCATATGATTATATAAATAATGGGGATAGTAGGGACTCAGATATTTCTGGATCAACATTACAAATAAATGAGGACCACAAAATTACATCTAATTTAAATATGCCTAAACCCGAATCATTTTATGGATTAATAAGTTTAGCCATTGATGATTATATAGAAAAAAGATATATTATTGGTACGCATAAAAATGCGGATAGAAAATATTTTGATTGTGGAAGTTGTCTTAGAAATAATATGGACATTAAGGCCTGGGCCAATACACATATCGATACCAAGATTAAAAAAAATGTTACAACCAAAACGAATAATAATTATAACATATTTGAAAAAAAAGAAACTTTGTCTTTTACAATTCATCACGAAGTTGATTCATCCAATCAAAAAAAGCACATTTTTGATTGGATGGGTATGAATCAAAAAGGGTTATATCGTACAATATCAAAATCAAAGCTAAGCCCCTCGTTTTTCCCAGAATTTGTGCTACTTTTTGATGTCTATAAGATGAAACCGTGGATCATACCAATCAAATTACTTATTTTTCATTTTTATGGAAATGCAAATATTAGTAAAAATGACAAGATCAGCATAAATAAAAAAAATCTTCCTTTACTATCTGATAAAACTGATAAAAATAAAAAAGAATATATTGAATTAGAAAATTCTAACAAAAAAAAAAACGAAAAACAGGACCAAGGGGATCTTGTATCAGATCTACGAAAACAAAATAAAAAGAAAAATATTGAAGAAGATTACCCGACATCAGACATTAAAAAGGGTAAAAAGAAAAAACAATTCAAGAACAAGAACAAGGTAGAAGAGGAACTGGGTTTCTTCCTGAAAAATAATTTCATTTTTCAATTAAGATGGGTTGACCCTTTGAATCAAAGAATAATGAATAATATCAAGGTATATTGTTTCCTACTTAGACTGATGGATCCAAAGGAAATTGCTATATACTCAATTGAAAGAGGAGAGATGCATCTGGATCTAATGTTGATTCCACAAAGGCTCACCTTGCAAGAATTGGTAAACAAAGGAATGTTTATTATTGAACCAATTCGTCTATCAAAGAAAGTAAAATTTATGAGAAAATTTATTACATATCAAACTATAGGTATTTTATTGGTTGATAAGAGTAAGCACAAAACTAATGAAAAATGCATAAAAGAGGGATATGTTGATAAAAATCATTTTGATGGAACCCGTGGACGACACAACGATATACTTGTGAATGGAAAAAAAAATCATTATGATTTCCTTGTTCCTGAAAATATTCTATCCCCCAGACGTCGTAGAGAGTGGAGAATTCTAATTTGTTTCAATTCCCAGAATTGGAATGTTGTGGATAAAAATCCAAAATTTTGCAATCAAAATAACATAAGAAACTGTGGACAATTTTTGAATAAGGACAAGCATTTTAATATGAATGCAAATAAATTAATCAAATTCAAATTGTTTCTTTGGCCCAATTATCGATTAGAAGATTTAGCTTGTATGAATCGGTATTGGTTTGATACCGATAATGGCAGTCGTTTTAGTATGTCAAGGATACATATGTATCCACGATTCTGAATTAGTTAATTCAGAACAGAATAAGTTAATAGTAAGTACATTTTCTATGTATCACATGACATAGAAAGTCAAAAGAAAAATATATGCATATTATACATATCATGACACCGATTTGATTAAATATCAATGGATTTCGGAAGAAATCGACAGAATCCCTTTTCCCCTAAAAAACAAAAAAAAAGAATTTTCTTTTAGGAATGTATAAATGTATTATCTCTTTCTATCCAAATCAAATGAAAAATTTGATTTGGATAACATAACTAAAAAAAAGAAAGAAAATTTGATTTTATAAATATATATAAATATATTATATAATATAAAATATATAAAATAAATGAAAGCAAAGTAGTGTATATGAATAAATACAAATTTTTGTGTGTACTAGATTAAAATGACTAGTATAATTATTATTTTTCCTGATCGATAAAATCCACGGAAAAGAAAAAAAAAAATAGAAAAATTGGTTTTTTATGATCAAAAATGCATTCATATTGGTTATTCCACAAGAAGAAAAAGAAGAAAACTGTGGGTCTGTTGAATTTCAAGTTTTAGGGTTTAGCAATAAGATACGGAGACTCACTTTACATTTGAAATTACATAAAAAAGATTTTTTATCACAAAGAGGTCTACGAATAATTCTGGGAAAACGTCAACGGCTGCTGAATTATTTGTCAAAGAAAAATAAGGTACGCTATAAGAAATTAATTGATCAGTTAAATATCCGGGAGTCAAAAACTCGTTAATGAAAATTTTAAATTTTAAGATTGGTTTGAATTTTTTTTATTAGTTATTAGATTTTTCATTTTGATGAACCTCGTTTTGAGAAATTCATGGAATGGAATAACAAATTAAGGAAGAAAAGATATGACTGTACCGGCTACAAGAAAAGATTTCATGATAGTTAATATGGGTCCTCACCACCCATCCATGCACGGAGTTCTTCGACTGATCCTTACTCTCGATGGTGAAGATGTTATTGACTGTGAACCCATATTGGGCTATTTACACAGAGGAATGGAAAAAATAGCGGAAAATCGAACAATTATACAATATTTGCCTTATGTAACACGGTGGGATTATTTAGCCACTATGTTCACAGAAGCAATAACGGTAAATGCACCAGAACGATTGGAAAGTGTTCAAGTACCTAAAAGAGCTAGTTATATTAGAGTAATTATGCTGGAACTTAGTCGTATAGCTTCTCATTTATTATGGCTAGGACCTTTTATGGCGGATATCGGTGCGCAAACTCCCTTTTTCTATATTTTCAGAGAGAGGGAATTGCTATATGATCTATTCGAAGCCGCCACAGGTATGCGAATGATGCATAATTATTTCCGTATCGGGGGAGTAGCTGCCGATCTACCTTATGGATGGATAGATAAATGTTTGGATTTCTGTGATTATTCTTTAACAGGAATTGTTGAATATCAAAAACTTATTACACGGAATCCCATTTTTTTGGAACGAGTGGAAGGAGTAGGCATTATTGATGGAGAGGAAGCAATAAATTGGGGTTTATCAGGACCAATGTTACGAGCTTCTGGAATCCAATGGGATCTTCGTAAAGTTGATCCTTATGAGTGTTACAATAAGTTCGATTGGAAGGTTCAATGGCAAAAAGAAGGAGATTCGCTAGCTCGTTATTTAGTACGAATCGGCGAAATGGGGGAATCCGTAAAAATTATTCAACAGGCTCTAGAAGGAATTCCTGGGGGACCCTATGAGAATTTAGAAGTCAGACGCTTTAATAGAGAAAAAAATTCCCAATGGAATAATTTTGAATATAGATTTATTACCAAAAAACTTTCTCCCAATTTTGAATTATCAAAACAAGAACTTTATGTGAGAGTAGAAGCACCAAAAGGAGAATTAGGAATTTATTTGATAGGAGATAGTAGTGTGTTTCCCTGGAGATGGAAAATTCGTCCACCAGGTTTCATAAATTTGCAAATTCTTCCTCAACTAGTTAAAAGAATGAAATTGGCTGATATCATGACGATACTAGGTAGTATAGATATTATTATGGGAGAAGTTGATCGTTGAAATGATAATTGATACGATAGAAGTACAAGCTATCAATTCTTTTTCTAGATCAGAATCTTTAAAAGAAGTCTATGGACTAATATGGATCCTTGTCCCCATTTTAACCCTTATATTGGGAGTCACAATGGGGGTACTGGTAATTGTTTGGTTAGAAAGAGAAATATCCGCAGCAATACAACAACGTATTGGTCCGGAATATGCCGGACCATTGGGAATTCTTCAAGCTCTAGCAGATGGGACCAAACTACTTTTTAAGGAGGACCTTCTCCCATCTAGAGGAGATATCCGTTTGTTTAGTGTCGGACCGTCTATAGCGGTCATATCAATTTTACTAAGTTATTTAGTAATTCCTTTTGGATATCGACTTGTTTTAGCCGATCTCAGTATAGGTGTTTCTTTATGGATCGCCATTTCAAGTATTGCTCCTATTGGACTTCTTATGTCAGGATATGGATCGAATAATAAATATTCCTTTTCGGGTGGTCTGCGAGCTGCTGCTCAATCTATTAGTTATGAAATACCATTAACTCTATGTGTGTTATCAATATCTCTACGTGTGATTCGTTGGAACATGAACCTTTCCCCCCTTTCTATAAATAAAATAAGGGAGTTGAATATATTGAATGAATATTTGCATTTTTTTATTCATTATTAGGTTCGATAAATTAAACCAGATAGTCATCTGAGTAAAATAAAACTGCTTCCAAATTTGCAGTAAGAAGATAAAATCTCATTCCCTATGTACAAGAATAAAGTTGAAGTAAACATAAATAGTATAAACTATTTACCCCAAGATTGATATTCTTTGATTAGTCATCATGTCTTGAAGCGGGTACAAAAGATCGACTGTATGGGGTTTCGACTACTGTCTTGTATGTCTTACCATACCGGGGATCAATCAAAAATCAGTGAACAGTTAGAAACACCAAGGTACACAAAAGATTAGTAATGGAGATAATGTAAGGTATCAAAAAAAGGTATTTTTGCATAAATTTTTTGATAAAACGAATCATAATGAGGGCTCTAAGTTAGTAGAAATGATGAAGCAGTACTTCCCCGCGATTCCGATCTAGAGTATGCTCCTATTCACTGATTAAAGAAATGACTATCAAAAACGAATTAATCTTTTATTTCTTTCTTTTTTTAGAGTACCTTCCTCTGAGAAAGAAGACCAGGAAAAAAGGAAATGATAAAAAATGGATGAAAATAATAAAATATTTTTATTTATTATTTTTTTGTCATCCATATCTATACATACAGAATTCTTATCACGAATTTGGAACTAATGCCTAATTCGTTCTTTATATTTATTGGTATAACGAGTATTTTATTAAAGGATTAAGTTATTATCAAACAAAGAGAAATTGAAATAATAATGGATGAGATAAATTCAGAAGCGCCCCTTTTTACTCTAGCAGACGGAATTCCATTGGTCTAATTTGGGACTTTCTGATGTATCTTTATTCCGTTTATCATCCAAAGATGGTGATAATACCGAACAAGTCCTTACTTGCATTTATTTGCGGCCATAGAGGAGCCGTATGAAGCTGAGGTCTCATGTACGGTTTTGGAATAGCGATTCCAGCAGTCATGTTATTATCGACTATGATTATCTAACAGTTCAAGTACAGTTGATATAGTTGAGGCACAGTCAAAATATGGTTTTGGGGGGTGGAATCTTTGGCGTCAGCCTATAGGATTTATAGTTTTTATTATTTCTTCTCTAGCAGAATGTGAAAGATTGCCCTTTGATTTACCAGAAGCGGAAGAGGAATTAGTAGCAGGTTATCAAACAGAATATTCGGGTATCAAATACGGTTTATTTTACCTTGCCTCTTACCTAAATTTATTAGTTTCTTCATTATTTACAACAGTGCTTTACTTGGGTGGGTGGAATTTATCTATTCCATATATATCTATTCCTGAACTTTTCGGAATAAATAAAATTGCTGGAGTCTTTGGAATGACAATTGGTATCTTTATTACATTAGCTAAAGCTTTTTTTTTTCTCTTCATTTCTATCACAACAAGATGGACTTTACCTAGGATGAGAATGGATCAGCTATTAAATCTTGGATGGAAATTTCTTTTACCTATTTCATTAGGTAATCTATTATTGACAACTTCTTCTCAACTTGTTTCTCTCTAAATAACAGAATAAGATAACGATATTCTAGATTTATAACAACTATCTCAAACAAGAGAAAGAAACATCAATTTAGTCATGGATATCCACAATATGTTCCCTATGGTGACCGGTTTCATAAATTATGGTCAACAAACAATACGAGCCGCAAGATACATCGGTCAAAGTTTCATAATTACCTTATCCCATACAAATCGTTTACCTGTCACTATTCAGTATCCTTATGAAAAATCGATCACATCAGAGCGTTTCCGCGGCCGAATCCATTTTGAATTTGATAAATGTATTGCTTGTGAAGTATGTGTTCGTGTATGTCCCATAGATTTACCTGTTGTTGATTGGAGATTTGAAAGGAATATTAAAAAGAAACAATTGCTTAATTACAGTATTGATTTTGGGGTTTGTATATTTTGTGGTAACTGTGTCGAGTATTGTCCAACAAACTGTTTATCAATGACTGAAGAATATGAACTTTCCACTTATGATCGTCACGAATTGAATTATAATCAAATTGCTTTAGGTCGGTTACCAATGTCAGTAATTGGGGATTGCTCAATTCAAACAGTTATGAATTCAACTCAAATCAAAATAGACAAAGATAAACCCCTTGATTCAAGAACGATTACCGATTACTAAGATTTTCTTTGGATATAGAGGATCCCGGCTTCTTTTCTTTTGGTTGGTCAGAAACTACATAACTATTGATTGTTTGTTGAGAATTATTCTTTAGATTTAAACTTCAGAATAGATTCTACTTTTCGTTATTTTTTCGAAATATAAAATTCGAACTAGTTTTTTCTTTTTTATTTCAGATAAAAAAAAGGCAAAGCCCTTTCTCTTTCCTGGACCATTTAGTAAGGTCATGAAATATCTCGACTTATTTATCTCTTATTTTATACATAATGGATTTACCTGGACCAATACATGATATACTTGTAGTATTTCTAGGATCATTTCTTATATTAGGAGGTCTGGGGGTAGTATTACTTACCAATCCAATTTATTCTGCCTTTTCATTAGGATTGGTTCTTGTTTGTATATCTTTATTCTATATTCTATTGAACTCTTATTTTGTAGCTGCCGCACAGCTCCTTATTTATGTGGGAGCCATAAATGTCTTAATTATATTTGCTGTTATGTTCATGAATGGTTCAGAATATTCCAATAATTCCTATCTTTGGACCGTTGGGGATGGGGTTACTTTACTGGTTTGTACAAGTATTTTTTTTTCACTAATTCTTACTATCTCAGATACGTCCTGGTACGGAATTATTTGGACTACAAAATCAAACCAGATTATCGAACAGGACCTTGTAAGTAACGTTCAACAAATTGGAATTCATTTATCAACAGATTTTTATCTTCCGTTTGAATTTATTTCTATAATTCTTTTAGTTTCTTTGATAGGTGCAATTACTATGGCCCGTCAATAATAAATACTTAGGATTCAGAATTCACAAAATTCTTAGAATTATATATTCTAAAATGAAAAAGGTTAAGGGTTTTATTTTAGTTAAATCTAATGCCAATACCCTCTTTTTTCTGTAATTGCTCTATTCTAGTCAATCGAATCGATTGACTTGTTGTTCATGTTGAAATGAATCTAGATTGATGAGGAATTAGTCAATGATGTTCGAACATGTACTTTTTTTGAGTGTCTATTTATTCTCTATCGGTATCTATGGACTGATCACAAGTCGAACCATGGTTAGGGCACTTATGTGTCTTGAGCTTATACTAAATTCGGTTAATATAAATCTCGTAACATTTTCTGATGTATTTGATAGTCGACAATTAAAAGGAGATATTTTTTCCATCTTTATTATAGCTATTGCGGCCGCTGAAGCAGCTATTGGGCTAGCTATTGTTTCGTCGATCCATCGTAACAGAAAATCAATTCGTATTAATCAATCGAATTTATTGAATAATTAGTCAAAATTAGCATATCTATTAAATGGATAATATATATCTATTTATTATTTATATATGGATAGATATAATATAGTTTATTTGTTTATTTATAGTAATTTATAGTAAGAAAATTGACCATTTGTTGGACAATTTGAATTAATATGTGTGACTCGTATTAGCATGTTATTGAAACGAAAATCAAAGCCCCCTGGTCCTTTCTCATGAACAGATTTTAAAATCTATTGATTCTTAAGATTTTGATAAACCATTGATTCGTCTGGTGTCCACAATATAAATAGACAAGTCTACTTATTTTACCAGATCGAAAATTTTTTATGTTCAAAACTGGAATTTATAGATCCAATGTCGCATTCAGTAAAAATTTATGATACATGTATAGGGTGTACTCAATGTGTACGAGCTTGCCCCACAGATGTATTGGAAATGATACCTTGGGATGGATGTAAAGCTAAGCAAATTGCTTCCGCCCCAAGAACCGAGGACTGTGTAGGTTGTAAGAGATGTGAATCCGCTTGCCCAACAGATTTTTTGAGTGTCCGTGTTTATTTATGGCATGAAACAACTCGCAGCATGGGTCTATCTTATTGATACGTTATAAAAAACTCCACTTGAATCATTTGATTCCTTTTTACCGACAAAAGCCCCTTGCTCGAGAAAATATATTTTCTCGAGCAAGGGGCTTTTTGGTCAATCAATCCGTATCTTGTCTTTATCACGAGTTATTTCCCTTGGTTAACAATACTTGTTGTTTTGCCGATATTCGCGGGTTCTTCAATTTTCTTTTTTCCTCATAGGGGAAATAAGGTATTTAGGTGGTATACTATATGTATATGCTTACTTGAACTCCTTCTAACAACCTATGTATTCTGTTATCATTTCCAATTGGACGATACGTTAGTTCAATTGGGGGAAGATTCAAAATGGATAGATATTTTTGATTTTCACTGGAAACTGGGAATCGATGGGCTTTCCATAGGGCCTATTTTACTGACAGGATTTATCACTACTTTAGCTACTTTAGCAGCTTGGCCGGTTACTCGAAATTCGCAATTTTTCTATTTCCTGATGTTAGCAATGTACAGTGGTCAAATAGGATCGTTTTCTTCTCGAGACCTTTTACTTTTTTTCATCATGTGGGAGTTAGAATTAATTCCTGTTTACTTACTTTTATCCATGTGGGGAGGAAAAAAACGTTTGTACTCAGCTACAAAGTTTATTTTGTACACTGCGGGGGGTTCCATTTTTCTATTAATAGGAGTTCTGGGTATGGGTTTATACGGTTCCAATGGGCCGACATTGGATTTTGAAAGATTAGCCAATCAATCATATCCTGTGACATTGGAAATAATATTCTATTTTGGCTTCCTTATTGCTTATGCTGTCAAATTGCCGATTATACCCCTACATACATGGTTACCCGATACTCATGGAGAAGCGCATTACAGTACATGTATGCTTCTAGCTGGAATCTTATTAAAAATGGGAGCCTACGGATTAATTCGGATCAATATGGAATTATTACCGCATGCTCATTCTATATTTTCTCCCTGGTTGGTGATAGTGGGGACAATCCAAATAATCTATGCAGCTTCAACCTCTCTTGGTCAACGCAATTTAAAAAAGAGAATAGCCTATTCTTCTGTATCTCACATGGGTTTTACAATTATAGGAATTGGTTCTATAACCGACATGGGACTCAACGGGGCCATTTTACAAATACTCTCTCATGGATTTATTGGTGCTGCACTTTTTTTCTTAGTGGGAACGAGTTGTGATAGAATACGTCTTATTTATCTCGACGAAATGGGTGGGATATCTATTCCAATGCCGAAAATATTTACCATGTTTAGTAGTTTCTCGATGGCCTCTCTTGCATTGCCGGGGATGAGTGGTTTTGTTGCGGAATCAGCAGTCTTTTTTGGAATAATTACCAGTCCAAAATATCTTTTAATGCCCAAAATGCTAATTACATTTATAATGGCAATTGGAATGATATTAACTCCCATTTATTTATTATCTATGTCACGTCAGATGTTCTATGGGTATAAACTATTCAACGTCCAAAACTCTAATTTTATGGATTCTGGACCGCGAGAACTATTTGTTTCGATCTGTATCTTTCTACCTGTAATAGGGATTGGTATTTATCCTGATTTCGTTCTCTCGCTATCAGTTGACAAGGTACAAGCTATCCTATCTAATTATTTTCATAGATAGTTTTCATTAATGAGATAGAAAGCAAAGTCTTATATATAATTCTTTCATTTTGAGTTCGCTGTATAATGAAAAAAAATTAGTTAGGATTGTAATGAGATGTATCTCGAGTTTTTGAGAACCCTTTATTCAAAGGGTTCTCAAAAACCCGCACGAACTTTCGTTATATATGGGATGATGTTCTTATGTGTTCCTCGTGGAGTTTATTTAATTAGATTGTAATGTGAATGAACCATAACTATGTAGACCTATTCCTAATAGATTGATTCCGAAATAACATATCCAAATTATAAAAAATCCTATAGAAGCTACAAGTGCCGAATTCGTACCTTGAAAACTTTGATTTGTTCTAGTATGTGAATAAATCGCGAATATGGTCCAAGTAATAAATGCCCAAGTTTCCTTGGGGTCCCAATTCCAATAGGATCCCCATGCCTCATTAGCCCATACTGCTCCAGAAAGAATACCTATAGTTAAAAAGATAAATCCTAAACTAATGACACGATAACTCCAATAATCCAAACGCTGAGTTAATTGATATTTGTAATAATTTCGAAATGAAAGAAAAGAGGCGTCTTTAAAAACATTTCTTTTTTCATTCAAGTAGTGGATCTCTCCAAAGAAAAATGACTTAATTAAGAAATTATTGCTTTTACAAAAAATATCGATGTTTTTTCGAAATGTAATAACAAGAAAAGCAACTGATAATAATGATCCGCATAAAAGAGATGCATAGCTCAATAACATCATACTTACGTGCATCATTAACCACTGAGATTGTAGAGCGGGTACTAATATTGTCGATTGGTGCATTTCAGTTGAAAGACCCGATGTGGCGAACCCTTGGGTAAAAATGGCACTTGGTATGGTTATTGCACTTAAATCATTTTTATGATTCCGCATCTTGGGAATTATATGAATAATGGAAAAACTCCATGAAAGAAAGATTAATGACTCGTATAAATTACTTAAAGGAAAATGTTTCGAAGAAATCCAACGAGTAACTAATAATCCTGTTATAAAGAAAAAAGTCGCTATCATCCCTTTTTCCGGCGAATCGCGTAATCCTAGGATTTCGTAAACTAATAAGTTCATCAAATGAATCGTAATCACAATTGAAATAATCGAAAAAGAGAGATGAGTTAATATATGTTCTAAAGTCACAAATATCATAAACATAAATGGGGTTCCCATTACAGAATTGAAATCAGGAATTAAATACATTATAGGATTCGTTGTGTTTCTTTTTTTATAGTATGCCGCCACTCGGACTCGAACCGAGATGCTCTAGCACTGCTTCCTAAGAGCAGCGTGTCTACCGATTTCACCATGGCGGCTTACTTGAAATAATAATAGTCAATCCATGTTGAATCGTCGAGATTGAAGGATTCCATATGGTTTAAGAAACATTAGAATTGATGAATTGAATAAAGGCTGCTTGAAATTCATATTTGAATCCTCAATAAGCTTTAATAAGCTTTAGTTAGTATCTTCGTAGGTTCTGTTTTAACCATCTATTTTTATGTACTATATACTAAGTATTCCCGGAACAGTTGGAATTTCAAAGTTTTGTTCTAAATCGAGGTATAAACTCCAGAGTTTCCCCTTTTTCTATTTTTTTTTTTATTCATTTTAAACCCATGAAATCGGATAAATTTAATGAAAAACGAATGGAATCATAAACTATATGAGAATTTATTAAGAATTCATATTTAAGAATTAATGAATCTTAATTAATATATAACTATATTAGTTAATATAATGTATAATACTCTTTTAATACTCTTTATTGTGTACATAATATTTCGAATTTATGATCAACCCAATGAATTGCCCTTTTATTTTGAATTAGGCATATAATAAAACAAAAAAGTTTCCATACCTATCGCAATTTACTGTACTTTTCTTTTCACAATAGAAATCTATTGTGAAAAGAAAAGTACAGTAATAGGGAAAACCATATCACAAATGAAATCGACTATAATAAAAACGAGAATGAAAAAAAAAAAAGAATATTATATTTAGAACCCAGAGTAGACGGAAAAATTATTATTCTACATACCACAGCAACTAATTCTAACTACTATATAAATAAGGAATTCAATAAAGTTCAATACATTAGTTAATGGAAATTTTCCATCTTCTAAAATGGGAAGTTGTTCGAGCCGTGAAATTTTAGATTACTCCAAAATTTTTTTACTTGTTTGTCGCACAAAAAAACTTTTTGAATTCCCAGTGGAAATCGATTTAGCTAAAGAAAAAGCTTTTACTGCAGCAAAATATCCCCTTTTCTTCCAAATATTTCTACGAATACGTTTTTTTGATATAGAAGTACGTTTTTTTGGAACTGCCATTCAAAAAGAGTTACTCATTTTTATCGTTGTATGTGAAAGACATATATTTCTCAAATCAAAATAGATCGTTCTTTTTCGTTATTTTTTCTACTTAATTATGTCAATAATTTTTACATACTATTTTATGGTACAAATAAATTTTTTTCTTTTATATATTTTTTTATATTATATATATATGTATATATAAATATATATATACGTGTATATCACATATATAATAGACTAGGAAAAAAAAATAGAATATATAATAATAAGCGGGGCCATAAATTTAAAAGGAATTTTGATTACTATTAATTCATTAAGTTCAGAGTGACGTGTTTATTTGAGTTCTAATTTCAACTAGTAACTAATCCGTTAAACAAAACATTCCATTACCCGACAAGAGAGCCTTTTCTTTTTAGTTATTTTTTTTTTTTTTCAGTTCTATAAGAGGAGTATTCTAAGATTTATGATAAAGATCAGTTTCCCCGTTGGATTAGAATCTAATCAATCAGTTCCGCATTGAGTTAGGTAATTCCTACAAATTAATTAGAATAAAATAACTAAGTCTTTTTTTTTTTTAGTCGATTTATTGATGCATACTATGATCCATATTTGAGTCAAGTACTCTTTTGGTGTAACTGTTTTTCCTTAGTTTTTTCTTATTATACGATATAGTTACAAATCGACAGAATAGAATGTAGTTGTAGAATAATTTAAAATCACATACATATTCTCTGTCTTAATAGATATCTTTCTTTAGATACTTTTTTAGATACTTAAAGTTAATAACTAAGTAATCAATTTTACCTAGTCATTCCTTTTGACTAACCAACTGTCACTTTTTTCATATTTCCCATATTTGATAAAAAGATAGTTCAGAATAATGAAAAATAAAACTATTTAAAGGTTTTCATATATATATTTTTTGTTGATTTATTATTGTTCTTTTCGAAAGAGATAAAAATTGGTGAATCGGAAATAATTATAAGAAAAAAATGAAAATTTATTTTTTATGGAACATATATATCAATATGCATGGATAATACCCTTTCTTCCATTTCCAGTTACTATGTCAATGGGATTTGGACTTCTGCTTATTCCCACAGCAACAAAAAATATTCGTCGTATGTGGGCTTTTCCGAGTGTTTTGATGTTAAGTGTAGCTATGGTGTTTTCGGCCAATTTGGCTATTCAGCAAATAAATGGAAGTTTTATCTATCAATATCTATGGTCTTGGACCATCAATAATGATTTTTCTTTAGAATTCGGACACTTGATCGATTCACTTACTTCTATTATGTCAATATTGATTACTACTGTTGGAATCATGGTTTTTATTTATAGTGACAATTATATGTCTCACGATCAGGGATATTTGAGATTTTTTGCTTATATGAGTTTTTTTAATATTTCTATGTTGGGATTAGTTACTAGTTCCAATTTAATACAAATTTATATTTTTTGGGAACTCGTGGGAATGTGTTCGTATTTATTAATAGGTTTTTGGTTCACGCGACCCATTGCAGCAAGTGCTTGTCAAAAAGCTTTTGTAACCAACCGTATAGGGGATTTTGGTTTATTATTAGGAATTTTAGGTTTTTATTGGATAACTGGTAGTTTCGAATTTCGAGATTTGTTCGAAATAGTTAATAATTTGCTTCATAATAATGGAGTCAATTCTTTATTTGTTACTCTGTGTGCCTCTTTTTTATTCCTTGGTGCAGTTGCGAAATCCGCACAATTTCCCCTTCACATATGGTTACCTGATGCTATGGAAGGACCTACACCCATTTCGGCTCTTATACACGCAGCTACTATGGTAGCAGCAGGTATTTTTCTTGTAGCTCGGCTTATTCCTCTTTTCATAGTTATACCTTACATAATGAATTTCATTTCTTTAA